GATTCCCCTATTATTTATTAGTGAACAATAATTGAATAATTCCTTCATAGAGATAGAGGACATAATTCACATGGATATAGTAAATCTCGCTTGGGCTGCTTTAATGGTAGTCTTTACGTTTTCCCTTTCACTAGTAGTATGGGGAAGGAGTGGACTCTAGAAGTACTACTAATTGAGTTTAGGAACTAAACAGTATCACTTTTTTTTTTATAGATCGTTCGGCAAAGTTTTTTTTATTTAAAATTTCACTATTTCAATTTAAAAATAAAATTTTTAAATTGAAATAGAAATGAAAAATATCTTCATTTCGAAATTCTCTTGGATTTTAGTTGAGTAATGTATTCTATGAATAATAAATATATATGAAGAATACTCTTTCAATCAAAGAAATATTTCAATTATTTCCGTGTTCGTATTTTGAAAGTAAAAAAAGTAAAAGGAATAGAAATGGTAGGAAATTTATTCCAACTGAATTCTTCATAAATTTTCTATTTCGATGAACTGACTCTTACCAAAGTTAGATATGGACCATGAGGAAGAACGGAACTCTTTTTTTTTTATTTTGTTTACCTCTTTACTGTTCAAAGATCAAAGAGAAAATAATTCGGTTATTCCATTACGTGGATACACATTGGGAAACAACATAGTAGTTGTCCAACGAGATACTGCACATCCTAAAATATTGTCTTGGGCGAGTCACATATTGCGCCGCTTGTTTTAGTTTTACTATTTTAGAAATTTTATTTATGTTTTGCTTGTTTTATTGAACCCATTTCATATCATGGTTCAAACGTTAAAAGTTGACGGGTTTTACTAATCCTTTTCGAAATCCGAAGAAGTTCCCATGGATCATTTGTCAACTCCTCAATCAATGACTTCTTCGTCGGAATGCTAACTAAAAGAATCTTTTAGTTAGCATTCCGACGAAGAAGTCATTGATTCTTTCGATCGGGATTCATATTGAAAATAATCAGAAATCTAGGAATTCTAATCGTAAAGGTCGCTTTCGATTATTTCAAATTAATTTAATTGAAATCAACACAAATTAAATACAAAATCAACACAAATTAAATACAAATAGATAAAGCAAACAAATAGAATTGGGATACTATATAATATACATAATATACATTATCACTATATATATATTATATATACGTAATTAAAATACGTAATTAAATCGATTTCTATATATATAGAAAAGGAATATGATGATACTATTGTAGATTGATCTATATTAATCTATATTAAATTAACCCGCATTACAATACAACTTTATACACTACAATAACAATACTAGATAGTATGGTAGAAAGATTCAGATATTTCTTTCTACCATACTATCGTATCTCATAGAATACGACTGATTCTAGTCTGCCCATTTCATTTAAGACGCGAAATTTTTATCCTTTTCTTCTCTGCAATTATTTATAAGAAATAAAAAATCAAGTTTAATTCAAATTAATCACCTTGGCTGACTGTTTTTACGTATATTATAAGTAAAAAAGCAGTAGGAACTAGAATAAACAGTGCAGTAGCAATAAATGCGAGAATATTTACTTCCATAATCTCATTGTTTAATTTTTCTTTAATTCGCAATAACTCGGGAGTTAATCCCATAGAGATAATAAATCTTTCGCCTGTAAATTCAATGGGATGCATTACATCTCGATGATATCGAATCGGATCAATATCATGAATAACAATATCGGAGCTATCAAATCGATTCATCGTCAAGAATTGAATAGTATAACATAGGACGATCTTTTATCCATACTGAACTCAAAATTGGATTCCCGATACAATCAATAATTCCTTTATTTATTTATCATTCTTTTCCATTCTTTCTTTTCTATAACCTACCGCCCTCTTTGTACAATCATCTGATGAAGTATCATCTAACCGCCTTTCCACTTACCATTGGTTCTAAACAAACCCCAACAAACAATAGAAGCTCAATGAAAAAAAAAGGAAGGAGCTAAGTTATAAACTCCTTTTTTTAATGATCCAATCTTCTTGGAAAACAAAAGAAGTATGATAAAGACGAGTACAAATTCCGGTATAAAAAAATCGAATATTCCATCAAATTAACTATTTTTTTTTTTATATATTTATATATAAAATAAATTATATAAATTTAAAAAGTTTGTTCTTTCAAGGAAAAACCCTTATAAAATTAAAAAAAAAAAAAAAAAAAATGCATTACCTCGCTAATAAAAAAGTGATCCTTGTTTGATCTTTATTTTTTGAATATCCTCTTTCATTGGATTAGTAATGGGACACATATATCAAAAGCTCAATGCGAAATTTGAATGAGATAGATTATTTCAAATTAGTAAAATTTGAAATTGAGGTTACACAAAATAGGGCCCGAAAAGGATATACTTTTATTTTAATCTTAAAATAAAAAGTATTCTATACTATTCTATACACAGTAACTATGTTCAATTTATTTTATATTGTACAAATTCCATTTATGTATGTACTCCCGGGAAACATACAATACTCTACTCTATTTCATATTTCACAGATCGGGAGTAATTGAAAAAGCCAGACCCAGTACAGTACGGTATACCGTGGAATCCTGAATCTGATGCTAATAATATAATAATTGTACTAATCCACATATGCCTCTCTCCCATCAATCGAATCGGTACTAGTCGAAGAAATGGAAATTCCCCCATTTGGTTGATGATAAATGTGAAACGAAAAAGAAAAAAAGAAGAGGGATCGCTGTTGGGAATGAAATTATGTTATTTGGACTTCTTTTCACAAAAAATAGAGAGATGAATTGATATAGTTTTTTTATTGGATTTGGATTCGTCGGGACTGACGGGGCTCGAACCCGCAGCTTCCGCCTTGACAGGGCGGTGCTCTGACCAATTGAACTACAATCCCAAGTAAATACCATAATAAAATAAAGTATACATATTTTTATGATTTCATTCTAACCCTTTCAATTTCGATTAGAATTGGCGTGTTGTAACAGAGCTGCGAGTGTGATATATCGATACCCATATGTATATGTACTTTAGTGAGAGCAGCCGGTATTACTAGTAATCCTTTCGGTCTTGCCAAATCAATTGGATAATCACTCGTTCAATCAAAAAAGTTTTTTTTTATTTACTCTTTTCCTTAAACTTTACTTTATAGTTACGGATCCTGATATGAATCTAGATCATTAGCAAGATCAGAATTTCTTGTAAAAAGAGAGTAAATAAATAGTGGTATAGATATATCATAAAATGGATTTCTTCCGTATTGGGATTGGGGATCGGGCATTTCTGGAGAGCAACAAATGGGTTATATCATTTCATGGCGGATCGGCAAATTATTGGGCCGAGCTGGATTTGAACCAGCGTAGACATATTGCCAACGAATTTACAGTCCGTCCCCATTAACCGCTCGGGCATCGACCCAGGAAGAATCAATTCCAGGCTTATTGATAATCCACGATCAACTTCCTTTCGTAGTACCCTACCCCCAGGGGAAGTCGAATCCCCGCTGCCTCCTTGAAAGAGAGATGTCCTGAACCGCTAGACGATGGGGGCAGACTTGCACGACCGCCATCATACTATGTTCATAGTATGAATAGTTTTTTAAAATTGTCAATATAATGGAATGGTATGACTCGATACGAAGGATCTTTCCGTCTTTCACGATTCTTTCTATACAAATTTTTTCGATAAAAGTTTGGTTCAAAGGCCACGCCGAATCTCTTTATCCGAATCTCTTTATCAATGATTCAATGAAATATCTTGGATCTATGTTAAATTAGTGGATACATGTATCACTCAAATGAATTTAGTTATGATGTCAATTAGGATAGTCTTGAAACAATTCATTGTATTGATATTTATCAAATCCAATATCAATAAACCGTTTTATTTTACCTATATTATATACTCTATATTAAATTATATACTCTATATTAAATTTTATTAAATTATTTAATTTACTTTTACTGGATAAAGAAAATTTTTCATTCCTGAATGAACCCTTATACTTATTATAAGATATATCTATGTACATCTATTATAATAAGTATATATACTAAACTCATAGTGTCTTTATTCAGGAATTGGATCAAACAAGCCCTTTTAACTCAGTGGTAGAGTAACGCCATGGTAAGGCGTAAGTCATCGGTTCAAATCCGATAAGGGGCTTTGCTTTTTTCATAAATCATAAAACTTCGGCAGTAGTATTCATATTTGAAGTGCGAATAAAGATATTGTTGATCTTTGTAATAAAGTAATAAAAAAAAAAGTAACAAACCGTATAATTTAATATTTTAATATATAATCAAAATTATAACATTATAATTAATTATAGTATGGTTATAAATTTGCTATTTTAATAAATTAAATATTCAAGCACATTGGGTGGATAAATAATATAATTATTATAAATATTATATTATTTATTATAATGAATGGAAGGATAAGTCGTCTCGTTAAATCTTCAAATATTACTATTCCTTTCCTATTTTCCATTATTCCAATTAAATCGATTAGAAATCAACAAAATAAAAAGTAAGTGGACCTAACCCATTGCATCATAATTATATCCACTATTCTGATATTAAAATTCGATAGAGATGAAATTGGATCTTTTTTTTCTTTGGACTACGCGGGAATCTGTCGATATATCCGATTTAATTTTCTTGTTCCTAGACGTTCTATAGGAATAAATTAGGAATGAATAAATTACTATTCCCTTCCTTTACCGAGAAACATTTATTCCAAGTCACAACATACGAGCCATTTTAAATATCTTTCTTTGATTCCAATTCCAGAACACAAGATCCGTTTTATTAGTTATATCTTATATATCTATTTATATATCTAGCAAATCGCTATTTCATGTACTAACTATTTCCATCCATATTGATACATGCAATATTTTTGTTCCGACAACGTAATGGGGAATGTATGCGAGAAGGGTACTTTCATTTCGAGTCTCATATTATTTAATATTTAATTAACTAATATGTATTTAAT